CCATTTCGTCGTCCAGTAGCGACAACCGTCTTTTTGATTGGCACCGTGGTGGCCCTGTGGTTAGGTATTGGAGCAACATTACCGATTGATAAATCTCTAACTTTAGGTCTTTTTTAATTAAATTTATTCAATTGTAAAATGAAAGACGTGGGTATCTAGGGAGTAGTCATTTCAAAATGACCTCTCCCTAGATACATATCTAATTAATTTAATTAATTAATTAAATTGGGTTCGACTGGAACATAGAAATTACGTTGCAGGTTTAAAATCCATTTCAATTTCAAATTTACTTTTTAGTAATTTTTTTTAATGCTTTTTCTATTTTTTTTCTAGAATGTCTAATATCTTTTTTAGATCTTCTATGTGAAAATGTTCAATTTTTATAAGGTCTTCTTGACTGTTATTCAAAAGGTCCAATAATGTATGTATATTGGACTTTTTGAGACAATTATAGATTCTGGGAGGCAATTCTAATTGGTCAATAAAAATATATTGAAATGCTAGTTCTTTTTTTTTTTTTCTTAGGTTAACTAATCTATTATGAAAAGGAAAAAGGGGTAAAGTAACTTGATGTTGATTGTTCTCTAAATAGAACGTTTCTTCTTCTACATGTAGAAAAGGAATAAATAAATTAATCAAATTCCGGGAGGCTTCATGAAGTGCTTCTTTAGGAGTTAAACTTCCATTTGTCCATATTTCTAGAAAAAGAATCTCTTGTTTTTCATTCCCATTCCCATAAGAATGAATACTATGATTCGCGTTTTGAACAGGCATGAATACTGCATCTATAGGATAACTTCTGTCTTCAAAGTTATTTGACATTTTTAGGCTATATCCGCGGTTCCTCTCGATTTTTAATCCAATACACAAATCTATTGGTTCCGTTAAGGTAGCTATATGCTGTGTATTATCAACTATTTCCACAGAGGGCGGTAAAATTATGTCTCGAGCAGTTATATATCCGGGACCTTTGACACAAATAAGCGCGTTGCGCGTTCCGTATAGATTACTTCTTAATACAATCTCGTTCAAATTCATTAAAATTTCATGTACTGATTCTTGAATACCTATTATGTTAGAATAGTCATGTGGTATGTTCTCAGATTTTGCACGTGTAATACATGTTCCTTCTATTTCGCCAAGTAAAGCTCTTCGCATCGCAATGCCTATTGTGTCGGCTTGACCTTTCATAAGTGGAGACAGAATAAAGCGTCCATAATAAAGACGCTTACTGTCTCTTCTTGATTCAACACACTTCCACTGTAGTGTCCGAGTAGATACTTTGACTTTCTCTCGAACCATAGTAATTTTATTTGATCAGATCATTGAATCGTTTATTTCTCTTGAAACCCTTTCAGCTTTTATTTAGTTCTATACACGTCTTTTTTTAGGGGGTCTACAACCATTATGTGGCATAGGGGTTACATCTCGTACGAAACTTAAAAGTATACCGCTTCTACGAATAGCTCGTAATGCTGCATCTCTTCCCAGTCCAGGGCCTTTTATCCTTACCTCAGCTCGTTGCATACCTTTATCCACTACTGCTCGAATAGCATTTCCTGCTGCGGTTTGAGCAGCAAAAGGTGTTCCTCTTCTTGTACCCCTGAATCCACAAGTACCCGCGGAGGACCAAGAGATAACCCGACCCCGTACATCTGTAACGGTCACAATGGTATTATTGAAACTTGCTTGAACATGAATAACTCCCTTTGGTATTCTACGTACATTTTTACGTGAACCACTACGTGTATTTTTACGTGAACCAATTCTTAATATAGGTTTTGCCATATTTTTTCATTTCACAAGAAATATATGGATATATCCATTTCATGTCAAAACGGACTTTTTTTGCCAGCTCCTTGGAAGTGCCCTTTCCTTTATTTCCTTTAGTAAGATTATCCTTGTCTTTGTTTATGCCTCGGGTTGGAACAAATTACTATAATTCGTCCCCTCCTACGGATTAGTCGACACTTTTCACAAATTTTACGAACGGAAGCCCTTATTTTCATAGTTATTATTCCTTAATTCTGTGAATATACTTATTGTTTTGTTGGACGAAAGAAGGGTTTCTTGATATTTTTGAATCTTTAATTGTATCTTTGTGAAAGGAATGTTGAAATTGAAAAAACCACTTACTCTTTTGAATCCTTGTTATGGAGTCTAGAAAGCGGCTGTCCCCTGATTAACTTATACCTAAGAACTTGCTTTTTATTTTTAGCAGGGGTGGTATTACACAACCCCCTTTTTTCACAAATGGTAAATTCCGGATATCCAATTTTTATATTTAGAAGGATTACCATATATAACACAAAATTTCTCCACCGATTCTTTTTAGTCTAGCTTCTCGGTCTGTCATTATACCTTGAGAAGTCGAAAGGATTACAATTCCTATTCCGCCTAAAATTCGTGGAATTCGTTGAGAGTTAGAATAGATTCGTAGACCCGGTCGACTTATTCGCTTTAAATTTAAAAAAGTTTTATAGGATTCTTTCTTATTTCGTCTATGTTTTAGGGTTAAAATCAAAAAATATTGATTGTTTTCACGATGTTTCCTTACGTTTTCGATAAAACCCTCCCGTAAAAGTATTTTAACAATGCTTTCGGTGATGTTAGTCGACCCTATCCGAACTGTTCCTTTTCTATTCATGTCAGCATTTCGTATAGAGGTTATTATATCAGCAATAGTGTCTTTCCCCATGATTAAGTTAAAATTCCTTATTGTTCTATAATTTTGATATAATCAACATGTTCTTTTTCTTTTATTTATATTTTATTTATATATAGATATAGACGAATTATATATTAATATATGAATTATATTATTAATATTTTTTTTATTAAGGGTATATGCGTGATACACAATCTATTAATTAATTTTATTTCAATACCTTTTTTTAAATCCTATACTAACTATCGATATTTAGGTCTTATAAGACCTCAGGAGCTAATGAAACTATTTTAGTAAAGTTTAATTGTCTCAATTCCCGTGGGATCGCCCCAAAAACTCGAGTTCCTTTTGGATTCCCTTCTTGATCAATGACAACTGCGGCGTTGTCATCATATCGTATTATCGTCCCATTGTTACGTTTGAGTTCTTTACAAGTACGTACAATTACTGCTCTGATCACTTCTGATCTTTCTAGAGGAGTATTCGGTATTGCTTCCTTGATTACAGCAACAATAACGTCACCAATATGAGCATATCGGCGATTACTAGCTCCTATTATTCGAATACACATCAATTCTCGAGCCCCGCTGTTGTCTGCTACATTCAAATAGGTTTGTGGTTGAATCATATCATTTTTTTGTATCTCTTCTTTTAATACAAAGGACGAAGTAAAAAAATATTGTTTGTCAAAAAAATAAAACCGATAATCTTTTTTTCTTTAAATGTTATTTAGCTTTTTCATTCTATATTCCTATTCAGAAATAATGAATTGGGTTTTTATAGGCATTTTTGATGCCGCTATTGAAATAGCTTTTCTGGCTATATTTTCGGGTACACCACCCATTTCATAAAGGATTTTACCTGGTTTAACCACAGCTACCCAATACTCCGGGGATCCTTTCCCAGAACCCATACGCGTTTCCGCCGGTCTTACTGTAACTGGTTTGTCTGGAAATATACGTACCCAAATTTTTCCCCCACGTCGTACATTTCGTGACATTGCTCGTCGCCCTGCTTCTATTTGTCTAGATGTGATCCAAGCGGGTTCAAGTGTTTGAAGAGCATATCTGCCAAAACAAATACGATTCCCACGAGAAGATATTCCTTTTAGTCTTCCTCGATGTTGTTTACGAAATCTGGTTCTTTTTGGGTTATAGTTGATGGGTTTTTTCTAAATTATAAATCCCATCTCTACTACAGAACTGAACGTGAGAGTTTCTTCTCATCCAGCTCCTCGCGAATAAAAGTACTAAAAAAGCTTGTATTAATATATAGATGTAGTTAATGATTAATCCTATTAATCATGGTCTTTTTTGAAATTTCATCTGATCTCTTCTAAATTTGTGTATGTCTTTTTCAAAATGGAATCCAAGATGAATTCTATTTATATTTATTTAAAAATAACGTAATATCATTATCTCGAATGTCGTTTTTGTTAGGGTTAGAATATTCTAACAAAATCCTTATTTTCTTTTATCTTTTTAGTTTTTTATTACTTTTTTTATTTGAAAAAAAAAAATATATATATATATATTCGCCGGCGGATATTTACTCTTTCAATATCTATTTAAGTTTGATGTTTATCCCACGAGGTCTCAGAATAAAAATAAGAATAGATAATAAAGTTTATGGTTTATTCCGCCATCCTGTCCAATGAATTACTAAGATTTATTTTTCAATTGAATCCTCTATATTCATGGGTTCCGTCGTTCCCATCGCCTCTTGATTAATCATTAGGCCCGAATTCTACAATGGAGCTCTTACCTGAAATTTTTAATTTCATTTTTTAATTTATTTTAGAGTCAATTTTCTCAGTTTTTATTGGCTCAAGGCTCTTAATTTTTTGTTTTCAGAACGAACAGATTTATTTAATTATTATGAATAAATCTGTATTCATGCTTTATTACATTGTTTTTATTACAGTGACCTCATAGACTTTCCAAATTGGAATAATAGATCATTAATATTCAAATTTTTTCTCTCTTTCTTTCATCCTTCCGTTTATCCGCATACTTTTCAATTACCTTTCATAACTTAATAATAATATTTCGTTATTCTTTTTTTTTGTAAAAAAAAATTCAGTTGCTACAATTATATGATCAGTCTATCATATCTTGACTTATTTTTTTGGATCCAGATAATGCGAAGCAATGAGTTGCTTAGGTTATTTATTAATGCTTATAGTTATTAGTTGCTCTTATCTTAACTAGGTAAGTTCTTTTTTTTTTTTCTTAGTCTAATCGAATCCTAAACTAACGAGTCACACACTAAGCATAGCAATTATATCAAAGGAGTTTTGATGAAAATTTTTATTCAACCTTATAGAATTGCT